TAATATATTATAGAAATAGTGGTAAATTAAAATAATTAAAATATTTAAGTTATATAAAATATAACTTATCGCAGTAAATAAATTATAATTCAATGTTTAAATTATATTTAATAGAATTAAACTATTACAAAAAATTTCAAAAATTTTTATGCTTTATACATTAAAATATATATGTTATATTAAAATTTATAAATAAAAAATATAATTTATTTTATTTAATATTTTATTTAATTAGATTTTTTTTTATTTTTTTTTTAAATAGATATTATTCTTTATGGGTTTTTATAGAATTAAATTTAATTTTATTTATTAGTTTAATAATTATAGAAAGAGATTTTTTAAGGGATAAAATTATAAAATATTATTTAATAAGAAGATTTAGATCAATAATTTTTTTATTTTTTATTAATATAAATTTATTTAATTTAATAAGTAATTATTTATTTATTTTAAATTTAATAATAATAATAAAATTAGGTATATTTCCTTTTCATTTATGATTTATTGATATAATTATGGGGTTAAATTGATTTTTATGTTTTTTTTTAATAACTTTCCAAAAATTAATTCCATTATTAATTTTAAAAAATTTTTATATAGAATTAATAATTATTTTATTTTCAATTATAAATTGTTTATTTAGAATAATGATATCATTTAATCAAATTTATTTAAAAAAATTAATTGGATATTCTTCAATTATTCATTTAAGATGAGTAATATCTTCAATTTTAATTAGAATAAAAATATGAATAATTTATTTTTTATTTTATTTATTAATAACAATAATTTTAATAATTCAATTAAATTATTTTAATTTAGATATAATTAGAGATTTATATTTATATAAAAATATAAATTTATTTTTATTATTTTTTATTATATTATCTATTGGAGGGGTACCACCAATATTTGGTTATTTTATTAAATTAATATTTATAATAAAATATATTAATATTCAAAGAATTATTTTTTTAATAATTTTAATTTTTTGTTCATTAATTTTTTTATTTTTTTATATACGATTAATTTATAGAATTATAATAATAAAAATAGAAGTAAAAAAAAATTTTTTATCATATTTATTTATAAAAAATATAAAATTTATTTATTTAATTTGAATAATTTTATTATGAATAATTATAATAATTATTTGATTAATTTAAAAAAAAATTTTAAGTTAAAAAAACTTTAAGTTTTCAAAATTTAATATATGATTTTAAAATTATAAATTTTATAGTAAAAAAGATTAAAAAATCTTTTATATAAATTTACAATTTATAACTTAAATCAGACATTTTACTATTAAATATTTTATAATATTAATATAATTTTAAATTTGCAATTTAATGTTTTTATAAACTAAAAATAAATGAGAAAATGATTATTTTCAACAAATCATAAAGATATTGGTATATTATATTTTTTGTATGGATTATGAGCTGGAATAATTGGGTTATCTATAAGAATAATTATTCGATTAGAATTAGGGATACCAGGTAGTTTATTAAGTAATGATCAAATTTATAATAGAATAGTTTCTATACATGCTTTTGTAATAATTTTTTTTATAGTAATACCAGTAACTTTAGGTGGATTTGGAAATTGTTTAGTTCCTTTAATATTAGGATGTCCTGATATAGCTTTCCCACGAATAAATAATATAAGTTTTTGATTGTTAATTCCTTCAATAATATTATTAATTTTAAGAAGAATTTTAAATGTTGGGGTAGGGACAGGTTGAACTTTATATCCTCCATTATCTTCTTTAATTGGTCATAGAGGTAATTCTGTTGATTTAATTATTTTTTCTTTACATTTAGCAGGAATTTCATCAATTATAGGTTCAATTAATTTTTTAAGAACTATTTTAAATATACATTTATTATATTTAAAATTTGATCAATTAAGTTTATTTATTTGATCAATTTTTATTACAACAATTTTATTATTGTTATCATTACCTGTTTTAGCTGGTGCAATTACTATATTGTTAACTGATCGTAATTTAAATACTACTTTTTTTGACTTTTCTGGTGGAGGTGATCCAATTTTATTTCAACATTTATTTTGATTTTTTGGTCATCCTGAAGTTTATATTTTAATTTTACCTGGTTTTGGAATTATTTCACATATTATTTATAATGAAAGTGGTAAAAAAGAAACTTTTGGAATTTTAGGTATAATTTATGCTATATTTACTATTGGATTTTTAGGTTTTATTGTTTGAGCTCATCATATATTTACAATTGGAATAGATATTGATACTCGTGCTTATTTTACTTCAGCTACAATAATTATTGCTATTCCTACTGGAATTAAAGTATTTAGATGACTAGCTACATTAAGTGGAATTAATTTAAAAATAAATTTAATAATTTATTGATCAATTGGTTTTATTTTTTTATTTACAATAGGAGGATTAACAGGAATTTTATTATCTAATTCTTCTTTAGATATTATTTTACATGATACATATTATGTTGTTGCTCATTTTCATTATGTTTTATCTATAGGAGCTGTTTTTGCTATTTTTGCTGGATTTTTATTTTGATACCCTTTATTTGTTAGATTTATAATAAATGAAAAATGATTAAAAATTCAATTTTTTTATATATTTATTGGAGTTAATATAACATTTTTTCCTCAACATTTTTTAGGATTAGGTGGTATACCTCGACGTTATTCAGATTATCCAGATATTTATTTATATTGAAATATGTTATCTTCATTAGGGGCAGTAATTACTTTTTGTTCAGTAATTTATTTTATTTTTATTTTAATAGAAAGATTATTATCAAAACGTTTATTTTTATTTAATAAAATAATAAATAGATCTTTAGAATGATTTCAATTATACCCACCAAAATTTCATAGTTTTAATCAATTACCATTATTAATAAAATAATTTTATTTTAATTTAATATGGCAGATTAGTGCATTGAATTTAAGATTCAAAAATAAAATAAATTTTTTATTAAAAATTTATTATTGATTAATTTTAAATTTTCAAGATTTTAATTCCAATATAAGAATATTAATAATTGAATTTCATGATTTATCATTAATTTTATTATTAATAATTATAATTTTTATTTTATATATAATTTTATATTTTTTTATAAATAAATTTGTTAATAAATTTATTTTACATAATCAAATAATTGAAATTATTTGAACATTAGTACCTATTATTATTTTATTATTTATAGTAATTCCTTCTTTGAAAATTTTATATATATCTGAAGAATCAATAAATTCATTTTTGACATTAAAAATTTTAGGTCATCAATGGTATTGAAGTTATGAATATTCAGATTTTAAAGGATTAGAATATGATTCTTTTATATTAAGAGAATTCACAATAAGAGATTTTCGTTTATTAGATGTTGATAATCGTTTAATTTTACCATTTAAATTTAATATTCGTAGTTTAGTTTCTTCTTTAGATGTAATTCATTCTTGAACAATTCCTTGTATTGGAGTAAAAGTAGATGCTATTCCTGGTCGTATAAATCAATTATTTTTATATTTTGATCGATTAGGGGTTTATTATGGTCAATGTTCAGAAATTTGTGGATTAAATCATAGATTTATACCAATTGTTGTTGAAAGAACAGAATTAAAAATATTTTTTTTTTGAATTAATAATTTTTAAGAAATATTTATTTAGTAAATAATTTTAAAATGACATTTTTAAAGTTATAAATTTAACTAATTTCTTTAAATTTAAATAGTTTAATAAAAAATATTGATTTGTGAAATTAAAGATTTAATTTGATTAATATTAATTTAAATTCATTAAATATCTTAAATGTAAGAGTTAATTTTTTAATTTAATTATAATAATTTAACGTTTATTTTTAATGAATTCCACAATTATCTCCTATAAATTGATTCTTTTTATCTATATATATATTATTAATTTATTTAATAATTATAGTTTTAATTTATTTTTTTATAAAATTTAATTTTTTAAATAAAATTTTATTAAAAAAAAAAAATAATTTTATTTTAAAATGATAACTAATTTATTCTCTATTTTTGACCCTCAAACAAAATTATTTTTTTCAGTTAATTGAATTTCTACTTTTTTAATTTTATTTATTATTCCTCAAATTTTTTGATTAATAAAATCACGTTTATTTTATTTAATTAATTTTTTTTTTTTAAATTTATGATTAGAATTTAAAATTATTCTAATTTATAAATTTAATTTAAATAATTTAATTTATTTTATTGTTTTATTTATATTTATTTTAATAAATAATTTTATAGGATTATTTTCTTATATTTTTACAAGATCTAGACATTTAATTTATTCAATAATTTTTTCTTTATCAATATGAATAAGTTTAATAATATTTGGTTGATTACAAAATTTAAATTTTATATTAATTCATTTAGTTCCTAAAGGAACACCTTTTATTTTAATATTTTTTATAGTTTTAATTGAATTATTAAGAAATTTAATTCGTCCATTAACTTTATGTGTACGATTAACAGCAAACATAATTGCTGGTCATTTATTAATAACTTTATTATCTCAATTTATTTCAAATATTTTTTTAATATATTTATTTTCTTTATTTATACAAATTTTATTATTTTTATTGGAATTAGGTGTTTCTGTCATTCAATCTTATGTTTTTGTTATTTTAATAATTTTATATATAAAAGAAACTAATTAATGAATAAATTTATTTTCCCATATCATTTAGTTACAGAAAGTCCATGACCTTTAATATGTTCTTTATCTTTATTTATTATAATAATTGGTAGAATTAAAATATTTAATCAATTAGAAAAAAAATTATTTATATTAGGATATTTTTTAATAATTTTAATTTTATTACAATGATGACGAGATGTAATTCGAGAAAGAACATTTCAAGGTAGTCATACATTAAAGGTTATAAAAGGTTTACGTATAGGAATATTATTATTTATTTTATCAGAAATTATATTTTTTTTATCATTTTTTTGATGTTATTTTCATATATTTTTATCTCCTAGATATGTAATTGGAAGAATTTGACCACCTAAAGATATTTTAATTTTTAATCCTTATAATATTCCTTTATTAAATACATTAATTTTATTAAGATCTGGTGTTTCAATTACATGATGTCATTATTCAATTTTAAAAAATAATTTAAATGAAGTTAAAATTTCTATTTTAATAACTATTATTTTAGGTTTAATATTTATTATATTTCAATTTTTAGAGTATAAAGAATCTTATTTTTCTATTTCAGATTCAATTTATGGTTCTATTTTTTTTATAATTACAGGTTTTCATGGAATTCATGTAATTATTGGTGTTTTATTTATTATATTTTCATTATTTCGAATTTTAAAAATTCATTTTACAAAATTTCATCATTTTGGATTTGAAGCTGCATCATGATATTGACATTTTGTTGATGTAGTTTGATTATTTTTATATTTATTTATTTATTGATTATCTTATTAATATATTTATATAATATAAAAAGTATATTTAATTTCCAATTAAAATGTTTAAAAATTTAATATAAATAATTTTAATTTTTTTATTAATATTAATTTTTTTAATTTCTTTATTTTTATTAATTTTAAATTTATTTCTAAGTAAAAAAGAATATATAGATCGAGAAAAAATATCTTCATTTGAATGTGGATTTTCTTCTTTAGTTTCTTCACGATTACCTTTTTCTATTCATTTTTATTTAATTGGAATTTTATTTTTAATTTTTGATTTAGAAATTGTATTTTTATTTCCTATATTGGTTTTATTGGAAAAATTATTATTATATGAATGATTATATTTAAGTTTAATAATTTTTTTAATTTTATTTTATGGTTTAGAATATGAAAAAATAGAAGGATCTTTAAAATGAATTTTTTAAGAATAATAGTTTAATTAAAAATTTTTAAATTGCATTTAAAAGATATTTTATATAAATTTATTTTAAATTAAGAAACAAAAATTATTGTACTCAATTTCGGTTTGAGAATTTGATTTATTTAATCCTTAATTGAAACCAAATAGAGGTAAATTATTGTTAATAATTTAATTGAATAAATTATTCCAATTAAAATAAGTATGAACATAAAAAATTTCTAATTTTATAAATTTATGGTTAAAATCCATTTTTATTTTAATTTATATAGTTTAGTAAAAAATTTTATATTTTCATTATAAAGAAAATAAAATTTATTTATAAATATAATTATTTATTTAAAGATTTTAAGTAAATCATTTTAATATTTTCATTATTATACTTTAATTTAAGTTATTTAAATAATTAAAAATTTATAATAATAATAATAATAAATCTTATATATATAAATATTAAAAATAAAATTAATGATCAATTTTTTTTATAAATTATTAAGTTTAAAATATACAAAATTAAATTAAATGTTATAAATTCTATTCATGAAGAATCTCTAAAAAAAATAATTTTATCAGTTAAATTTAAAACATTTAATTTATTTTTTTTTATTAAAAATGGTATAAATCATATATATTTTATAAAATAAAATATATTTTTAATTTTAATAAAAAAATTAAATGAAATATAAGGTATTATTAAACCTATAATTAACCCTAAAATTAAAAATAAAAAAATTAATAATTTAATTTTTTTTGGTAAAAAAATTAAATTTATTTTAGATAAAATTAATCAATTTAAAATTGATCCATAAAATAAAGAAAAAATAAATAAAATAAAAATAGAATAATTTATAAAATTAAAAGAAAAATAAAATAAAAAAATTTTAATTTTTTTTTCTTTTAATGAAATAAAATAAATTAGTCGAAATGTATATGATATTGTTAATCCTATAGAAATATATAAAATAAAAAATATTAAATAATTAAAATTATTAATTAAAAATACTTCAATAATTAAATCTTTTGAATAATATCCAGATAAAAATGGGAAACCACATAAAGTAAAAGATGAACTATTAAAAATTAAATTAATTAAAGGAATATTTAAATTTATAAAAGATATATAACGAATATCTTGATAATTAAAATAATTATGAATTATAATACCTGAACATAAAAATATCAATGATTTAAATATAGCATGTGTAATTAAATGAAAAAAAGCTATTTTAGGACAATTTAAACAAATTATAATAATTATTAAACTTAATTGTCTTAAAGTAGATAAAGCAATAATTTTTTTGATATCAAATTCTATATTTGCTCTTAAACCAGCTATAAATATTGTTCTTATAGAAATTAATATAAATATATATATTAAATTTAAATTAATTAAAAAATTAAAACGAATTAAAATATAAACACCAGCTGTCACTAATGTAGAAGAATGAACTAAAGATGATACTGGAGTTGGAGCTGCCATAGCTATAGGTAATCAAGTTGAAAAAGGAATTTGTGCTCTTTTAGTAGTTGCTGCAATAAAAATTAAAATTAAAATTAAATTTAAATTTAAATTATTATTTAAAAATAAAAAATTTCATGATCCAAAAGAAGTTATTAATCTAATTGATCTAATAATTATAATATCACCAATTCGATTTATTAAAATAGTATTTATACTTGAATTAAATCTTTTTTTTCTTTGATAATAAGCTACTAAACAATAAGATGATAAACCTAGCCCATCTCACCCAATAAGAATTCTAATTATATTTGGAGATAAAATTAAAAAAATTATTGATAAAATAAATCTAAAAATTAAAAATATAAATCGTTTTATAAATTTATTTTTTTTTATATAATCTAATCTATATAAAATTACAATTGAAGAAATTAATATAATTGTTCTAATAAAAATTATTGTTATTCAATCAAAATATAAAAATAAAATTATTTTTATAGAATTAAGATTAATTAAAGTTAATTCAATAATAAATTTATAATTTAAAATAAAAAATAATAAAAATATAAATCAAAATATAATATTTAAAATAAATAAATAAAATGATATTAAAAAAAAAATTATTAAATTATTTAAATTGAATTTAAAAATTCAAAAATTTAATTAAAAAATAAATATATTTAATTTTAAAAAAATTAAATTTAAAGGTATTCAATGTAATATTAAATTTAAATATTCTTTACAATTAATATTAACAAAATTTATTTGAGAATAATTTATTTTACCATATTGAGAATAAGCATAAATAAAAATTGAATAACAAGTATTAAAAAAAGAAATAAAAGAAATTAATAAAATTAAAAATTTATTTCATTGAATTAAACTAATAAAAATTAAAATTTCTCTAAATAAATTTAAAGATGGAGGTGCAGGAAAATTTGATGAAAAAATTAAAAATATTCATAAAGTTAATGAAGGTAAAATATTAATTAAATTTTTATTGATAAATATATTTCGAGAATTTAAACGTTCATAAATTAAATTAATTGAAAAAAATATACATGAAGAACATAATCCATGAGAAATTATTATTAAAATTCTTCCTTTAAATCTTGAGTTACTTATAGATATTATACCAGCTAATATAATTCTTATATGAACAATTGAAGAATAAGCAATAATAATTTTTATATCACTTTGATTTATACAAATTAAACTACAAATTAATCTACCTAATAAATTAATTAAAATTATATATTTAGAAAAATTAATATAAATATAAGGAATAATATTTATTAAACGATATAATCCATATCTGCCTAATTTTAATATTGTACCTGCTAAAATTATTGAACCTATAATTGGAGCTTCAACATGAGCTTTTGGTAATCATAAATGTGTTAAATATATTGGTATTTTAATAAAAAAAGCCAAATTAATTATTAAAAAATAAAATAAATTATTTAAATTTAAATAATTTATTTTTAAAATTATAATTGATAAAGAAAATTTATTATAAAAAATATAAATAATTATAATTAATAAAGGTAAAGATCCAAATAAAGTATAAAATAATATATATATACTAGCTTGAATACGATCAATTTGTAATCCTCATCCTATAATAATTAATGTAATTGGAATTAAACTTATTTCAAAAAAAATGTAAAAAATTATTAAATTTGTAGATAAAAATGTTAATGAAATTAATATTATTAATAAAATAAAAATTTGAATAAATTTATTATTTTTTAAAATTTTTTTTTTACTCAATATAGAAAGTCTGATAATTCAAAAATTTAAAATTAATAAATTTCAACTTAAATGATCTATACCAAATTTATAATATATAATTCAATAATAATTAAAAAAATTATTAAAAAATAAAATAAATAAAGTTAATAATATAATATTTTGAATAATTAACTTATTTATTAAATAATTTTTTAAAATAAAAAGTATAAAATTTAAAGATAATATAATAAAAATAATTTTTATCATTTAATTAATTTTAATAAAATAGAAAAATCATTACCTGAATTACGAATTATATAAACTAAAATTGTTAGCCCTATAATTCCTTCACAAATTCTAATTGTTAAAAATAAATTAAAAAAAAAATAATTAAAATTTATTAAATTAAAAATATTATATATATTTATAAATAAATTTATTATTAAAAATTCTAATCTAATTAAAGTTAAAAGAATATGTTTATAAAAAAAAGAAACTATTAAACAAGAAATAAAAAAATTTATTATATTTAATATTATAAATTAAAATAGTTTAAAAAAAATATTAATTTTGTAAATTAAGGATGTTAAAAAACTTTTAATTAAATTTTATTTTCAAAAAAATAAATTAAATTTATATATTTAATTCCCAAAATTAATATTTTTATTAAATTATTTTTTGAATGAATAAATTTGATTTTTTTATAATTTATATATTTATAGATTTTATTTTAATTTTTATAATAATTTTACCGTCAAATTTATATAATTTTCATCCATTAATATTAGGTTTAATTTTAATTTTTTATATTATTTTTATTACTTTTAAAATAAATATAATTTTAAATAATTATTGATATTCTTATATTTTATTTTTAGTAATAATTGGGGGATTAATAATTTTATTTATATATTTTATTAGTTTAACTAATAATGAATTATTTTATTTCAAATTAAAATATAATTTATATCAAATATTAAAATTTTTAATAATTTTAATTTTAATTTTTTATATAATTTATAATTGATCAATAAATTATATTTATAACTTAAATTATTTTGAAATAATTTCTTTAATAAATTATTTTGAATTTAATTATTTAATTTTATTAAAAAATTTAATAATAGATTATTTTTTAAAATTAAATTTATTTATAATTATTTATTTATTTTTTACAATAGTAACAATTGTAATTATTTGTAATAAAATTAAATTACCTTTACGACAAATAATTGAATATTAAATGAATAAAATTATTAAAAATAATAAAATTTTATATATTTTAAGAAATTCTTTAATTTATTTACCAACTCCTGTAAATATTAATTTATGGTGAAATTATGGATCAATATTAGGTTTATGTTTAATTACTCAATTATTTTCTGGTTTATTATTATCAATACGATATATTTCAAATATTAATTATTCATTTGATAGATTAATTTATATTATTCAAGATGTAAATTATGGATGATTAATACGTTTAATTCATTTAAATGGAGCATCTTTTTTTTTTATTTGTGTTTATTTACATATTGGTCGTGGAATTTATTATATATCTTTTAAATTAATTAAAGTTTGAATTATTGGAATTATTATTTTATTAACTTTAATAGCAATTGCTTTTTTAGGATATGTTTTACCTTGGGGGCAAATATCATTTTGAGGGGCTACAGTAATTACAAATTTAATTTCCACACTACCTTATATTGGAACAATAATAATTGAATGAATTTGAGGTGGATTTTCTGTTGGTAATGCTACATTAAATCGATTTTATACTTTTCATTTTTTATTATCATTTATTTTAATATTTATAATTATTATACATTTAATTTTTTTACATGAATTTGGTTCTAATAATCCTTTAGGAATTTCTAGAAATTATTATAAAATTATTTTTCATAATTATTTTACTTTAAAAGATTTAATAAGTTTTATTTTATTAATTTTATTATTTTTATTTATAATTTTTGAAAAATCTTATATATTAGGTGATCCAGAAAATTTTATTCCAGCAAATTCTTTAATTACACCTATTCATATTCAACCAGAATGATATTTTTTATTTGCTTATACAATTTTACGTTCAATTCCTAATAAATTAAGTGGTGTAATTGCTTTAATTTTATCAATTTTAATTTTATTTATTAAACCAATATTATATAAAGGTAAATTTCAAGGTATAAGATTTAATTTAATTAATCAAATTTATTTTTGATTTTATGTTAATAGATTAATTTTATTAACATGATTAGGTAGATGTTTAATTGAATATCCTTATATAGAACTTAGTCAAATTTTAACAGTATTTTATTTTATTTATTATTTTTTAAATTATTATATAAGAAAATTATGAATAATCTAATATTATAAAATATTAGATAATGAACTTGAAATAAGTATATATTTTGAAAATATAAAATAGAATTTAAATATTCTATTATCTTAAAAAATTAAAATTAAATCAATTGGAAATTTTTTTAATAAAATTAAAAAAATAAATAAAATTAAAGTATATGGTAAAATATAAGTTCAACAAAAAATTATTAAAAAATCATAACGAATTCGAGGTAAAGTTAAACGAATCCAAATAATTAAAAAAATAAAAAAAATTAAATTTAAATAAAAAATTAAATTAAATAAATTTATATTAAAAAAAATATAATTAAAAAAATAAGATATAAATAAAATTCTAGCATATTCTGATAAAAAAATTAAAACAAAAAATCTTCTTCTATATTCAGTATTAAATCCTGAAACTAATTCTGATTCACCTTCTGAAAGATCAAATGGTGTACGATTAATTTCAGCTAAAATTCTAATAAATAAAATTATTCTTAATGGTCATAATATAAAAATTAATCAAATATATTTTTGTAAAAAATTTAAATAATAAATATTTAAAGAATTAATTAAAATTAAACATAAAATTAATGCAATTGAAAAAATTACCTCATATGAAATTGATTGAGCAATAGATCGAATTGATCCTAATAAAGAAAAAGAAGAATTTGAAGATCATCCAGAAAGTATTAAACCATATACTCTTAATCTTAATATACATAAAAAATATAAAGTATTTAATTTTCAATTAAATAAATTTATTTTAAAAGGATAAATTAATCAAATTATTATAATTAAAATAAATATAATTAAAGGAGATATAAAATAATAATAATAATTTGATTTTATTGGATAAAAAAATTCTTTAGTTAATAATTTTATTGCATCACTAAATGGTTGAAGAAATCCTAAAAATCTAATTTTATTAGGACCTTTACGATAATGAGTAAAACCTAAAAATTTTCGTTCAAATAAAGTTAAAAATGCTACTCTAATTAAAACTATAATTAAAGTTAATATTAAAAATATCATATTATTTAAAATTAAAATTTTAATTTGTAAAATAATTTACTTGTAAATTATTTTACTTTTATAAATTTAAAATTTATTAAATTAATTTAATTAAGTAATTACTATTAAATTAAAATTTTATTTTAATAAAATTTACTTGTAAATATAATTTTACTTAAATAAATTCTAAATTTATTACATTAATCTGTCAAAGTAAATAAAATTATTTATTTTTTTATAAAAAAAATTATTTTAAATATAAAGTCCTTTCGTACAATTATATAATTATTATTATTTTAAGATAGAATCTGATCTGGTTTACACCGATCTTAACTCAAATCATGTAAGATTTTAAAAGTCGAACAGACTTAAAATTTTAAATTTATACATTTAAATTTAATCTTAATTCAACATCGAGGTCATAAACTTTTTTGTAAATACGATCTTTAAAAAAAAATTATGCTGTTATCCCTAAGGTAATTAATTTATTTGATTTAAAAAAATTAAGATTTATAATTCATTTAAAATGTAAAATTAAAAAAAAATTAAATAAATTTTTTTATTGCCCCAATAAAATTTATTTAAATTTAAAAAATTTAAATAAATTAAATTCTATAGGGTCTTGTTGTCTTTAAATTTTATTTAAGTTTTTTTACTTAAATAAAAAATTTAATATAAATTTAATTAAAAAAGTTTATATTTCATTAAATCTTTCATACAAGTTTTAAATTAAAAAACAAATTATTATGCTACCTTAGTACAGGAATAACTGCAGCCATTAAAAAAATATTCATTGGGCAGATTTGACTTTAAATTAATAATTTTCTTAAAGACATGTTTTTGATAAACAGGTGAATATAAATTTTGCCTAATTCTTAAATTAATTTTTTTATAAAAAAAATTATTTTTAAATATATTATTTACTAATTTTATCATAATTTTAAATAAAATTAAATTAAAAATTTTAATTTAATAAAAAATTTAAATTTTTATAAAAATTTTTAAAAATATATTTAAAAATAATTAAATTTTTTTTATTAATAAAAATTTTTAAATTTACAATAAAAAATATTTTAAAATATAAATTTTAATTTAAAAATTAAGTTTATCCCTAATTTTTTTTATATAATTAAATTTATAAAAAAATTATTTTATAAATAAATTAATTATAATTAAATTTAATTTATTTATTAAATAACTAGATATAAAAAAATGTTTAACCTATAATTTCTAATTAAATATTTTTAATAATATTGTTATATTAATTAAATTATTTAATTAATTATTTTTTTTTCGAGAAATTAAAATATTTCAATAAATTTAATAAATCCTAATACAAAAGGAAAAATAAATAAATTTTTCTTTAATTTTTTTAAAAATTAAATTTTCATTTTTAAAATAAATAAATTTATTAAAATTAAAATAAAACAAATTTTATAAAATAATTTTTTTTAAAAATAATTTAAAATTATTAAAATTAATATAAATTATTAATAAAATTTATATAAATTATATCTTAATATTGTAAATATTAAATTTTATATTAAACTAAAATTTTTTAAAAATCTAAAAATACTTTCCAGTATTTTTACTTTGTTACGACTTATTCTAAAATAGAATTGACGGGCAATATGTACATATTTTAAATTAATATTCAAATAAATTAATTAATTTAATTTAATTTTAAATTCTTTTTATTTTAAAAAATTATTTTATAAAATTTATATTTTTGAAAATGAAATTCTTTTTTTCTTAAATATTAATTAGATTATGATTTGAATAATAATTTAAATTAAAAAATTATAATTAAAAATTTTAAAATTTAATTTAAAAACAACAATATATAAATAAATTTAATTTAAGTTAATATTATAGTTGAATATCTATTATAAAATAAATTTCTTTAAAGATATAAAATACCGTCAATTTTTTTCAATTTAATGATTTAACATATAATAATGAAATTTTTTTTATAATATTTAATAATAGGGTATCTAATCCTAGTTTTTTAAAAAATTTTTAAATTAAAATTTTATTTAATTTTAAATTTTTAATTTTTCAATATTTTATTAATTGAAAATATATAAATTTAAATTTAATTAATTTTATTATAATTTAATTTATTAATTTATATAAAAAGTATAACCGCAATTGCTGGCACAATTTTTTATTTATATTTAAATATTTTTTTTAAATAATAATTTTTTTATATAAATTAATTTTTTATATTAAATAAATTTAATTATTTAAATTAAAATTTTATATATAAGTAAAAATAATAATTAATATTAATAAATTAAAATTAAGTTTAAAATGAAGGTTTTTTTAAACTTAATTTATTACATCAAAATAACCCTTTAATCAGGCACTTCAAATATAAAGAAGAAATATTCTATTTTAAGGGTATGAACCATAAAGCTTAAATTTAGCTTACCTTTATAATATATTACATAATTTAAATTATCTTGGCCAAGATTTAAATTATTTAATTACCTTCAAATAAATTAATTTCATATAATTTTAACAATAAATTATATTTT